TCTCGACTAAGTATTGTTCTTATTAAAATTTCGTTTCGAATTCGGTATCAGGTAGCGTGTTAATAATCTAGACTGTTGCAACATTCCCTTGAAAAAAAAAAGAGGGGGTTCCATTGGACTAAGAAGAGGGAAGGAAGAAAGCGAATTAGTATACTAATTCCTCATCCTCAAATGAGTCCTTCCCGTGGTAGGTTATTGTCCAAATAAAAATAAATAAGGAATTTTAGGAATGAAATCTTGATAGAATTCGAAAAAACAAGCAGCAAGTACAAGGCAATAAAAAAAATACGTTTCGTTTATAGGATTAAACAAAAGGATTCGCAAATAAAAGTGCTAAGGCTACAACTAATCCATAAATTGTTAAAGCTTCCATAAAAGCCAGACTAAGCAATAAAGTACCTCGTATTTTTCCCTCTGCCTCGGGTTGTCTTGCGATACCTTCTACAGCTTGCCCCGCGGCAGTACCTTGACCAACCCCAGGTCCAATAGAAGCAAGCCCAACAGCCAACCCAGCAGCAATAACGGAAGCGGCCGAAATCAATGGATTCATGATAAGTTCCTCGCACCAAAAAAAAAATGGTTAATGATACAATCAACCAATAAATTTCGAACTCTTCGTTCTTTTTCTTGATTTAATCTCTTTATTCAATTATTCAATATTGAATTCCCAGTTCCAAACGAAAAGGAGGGATTTTTAGTGAAATCCCTATCGAAATCTCCAGGGCAGATTAGATATATCTTTTAGACGACCTATCTTTTAACGAATATCTAACTATATAAATAGTTAATATTGCATATACACGTCTTTCTTCCATAACGTAAACCAACTATTCGTATCTTAAATTCAATCGGATTCTAAAATAATTTTTTAGATGTTGAAATATTCACAAAAAGAAAGTTGGCTTATAGCCATTATTCCATTATTTATATATATATTCCATAAACTTAGTTTGATTTCACTCTTGTAAATAATCCATTTTTTTCGGAATATCATTTTTTTTTTAATTATTCTCTTCCTTATCATTATCCCACTTGGATACAATCAATCTAAATGGACAAATTCATTAGTCTGAATCATTGCATAGAAATATAAGTCTTTGTTTTCTTGTAAGTTATTTTCTTATTTTTTTTTTCTAATTTAGTAATATTTTAGTATTAGTCAATCTATTGAATTGAATAAAACCGATTGAAATAGAAATCGCTCTATCTCTATAGAAAAACCCCTTTTTTGAATCACATGTTGGAAACAACTCTTATTCCGATTATGACTCCTAAAATTGGATTGGAATTGAATGAACAAAATAATCAAGCCAAAAAAAAATGGATTGGACGAAGGTATAAATGATTCAAACGAATTCTAGGAAAAAGATCGTTTAGGAAAAAACTCTTTTAGATTTCTTTCCTTTTTGTTTTTACTATTCCTTTAGATCGTTATAAACTTTTTTTCTATTTATGTGTATATTTATGTTCACTACGTATAAGTAGATTATCTTGAACAATAATAGATTGCCTTAGACTATAAGATAAAAAAGGCTATTTCAAAACAAAATTCGTTAATGATGCCCCTCAATGGATTCGCCTATATAAGCCGCAGCTAAAGTTGCAAAAATAAGAGCTTGAATACCACTTGTAAATAATCCAAGGAACATGACAGGTATAGGAACCACTGAAGGTACTAAAGAAACAAGAACAACAACTACTAATTCATCCGCTAATATATTTCCGAAAAGTCGAAAGCTAAGTGATAAGGGTTTTGTGAAATCTTCTAAAATGTTAATGGGTAAAAGAATTGGAGTTGGTTGAATGTATTTACTGAAATAACCTAATCCTTTTTTGCTAAGGCCCGCATAAAAATAGGCTATTGACGTAAGTAAAGCTAAAGCAACGGTAGTATTTATATCATTCGTAGGTGCAGCTAACTCCCCATGAGGTAACTCTATAATCTTCCAAGGTAAAAGTGCACCCGCCCAATTAGAAACAAAAATAAATAGAAACATCGTTCCAATAAAGGGGACCCATGGGCCGTATTCCTCTCCGATCTGAGTTTGGCTCACATCTCGAATGAATTCAAGGACATATTCTAAGAAATTCTGACCGCCAGTTGGAATGGTTTGGGGGTTCCGAGCAGCTACAACGGCTGAACCTAATAAGATAGCAATTACAACCCAAGAAGTAATAAGTACCTGGGCGTGTACTTGGAAACCTCCTATTTTCCAATAGAAATGCTGGCCTACTTCCACACCAGATATATCATATAACCCTTTTAGGATGTTGATGGAACATGATAGAACATTCATACTACCCCCTGAAAGAAAACTTTAAAAGGAATTATTTTGATTCAACCATCGTTTTTTTTATTTGCCTACTAAAATTGTATATTTTAAATACCAAAAAATCACATAATATAGCTAGTTATTTTTATCTCTTTTGCACGATTGAAAAATAGTAACCGATTAGATATCCATAAATATATGGAGTTCACAAAAAAATTTCTTTATCT